ATGATCAATAAATTAAGTTGAATCCTATATCTACACATACCAAAAACATCGCAAAATCCTAGTACTAATCTAATCTATTCTATAGATATTTGGACTAGAGTTGACAAACAAACAAAACAAGCAATATACTTTCTTAGTATCGAATAGAAATCTAAATGGGGCGTGGCCAAGTGGTAAGGCAACGGGTTTTGGTCCCGCTATTCGGAGGTTCGAATCCTTCCGTCCCAGAACATATATATATTCTATGAGAATATAGATTGCTTTTTTAACAATGTTCTGTTTAAAATCGAAATGTTAGCTGGAATGTGATTGTTGTTTCTGATTTTTTTCTTCGATGAATCATTTTTTTTTTTCAAAAACTGAATCGAGATGCGAAAGAATCTATATTCCCTATCTCGTATTCTCTATCCCCTAAATTACCCTAATTAGATTCAATTTTCTTTTTTGTGGATTTCTTGACTTTTCGCCAAGAGGGGGTTTTTGGTACTAATTAAATTCACTAAGTCTCTTAATTCTTAATCAATGAGTTAGGCTAAAATATCAAAAAATAGGAGCAAAAACTTGCCTTAATCTGGACTTGTTTGGCTTTGTGCCTAGACAGCTCGCATTTCGTAAAAATCAAAAAGACTAGGACACCCTTTTGATTTATGCTGCATCAGTCCCATAGAATGGGGTAGATAGGAGTTAATCAGTAATGGGAAGGCATTCATTTCAATATCTATAAACGGTGACAATTGCTCAGTCTATTTGATCGAATTGATAGATACGAAACCCTCCCCATTCTTTGGATTTTATCAATCAGATGAAAAAAAAAAAAAAGAATAAGAATTTAAATCTTACCTTATATTAATTTTTTTTTATCCATCTCATAAAAAAAAATTGGATTTGTTGTTTGGTGTATTTATCTATTTTAGATCATTGAAATCGTTGATGATTCAATTAAAAAAGAAAGACTTATCTTTTTTCCTAAGATGATCAAAAGTGATCTTTAACTATCAAATTTTCTTCAAATAATGATGTCGAAAGGGGAACTTTCTAAATTTAGTAAATTTAGAAATATAAATAGTTTTAATCATTCCTTATAAGCTGAATCTTTGCTATTTGAAGAAGTATGAAATAGGTCAATCTCTCCTATTGAGTCACGTGAAGATGCAGAATCAAAAAGAACTCATTTATTCGTCTTATTTATTATTATTTATATATTAAATATTAATTAATATGTTAGATAAATTAATATTAGCGATGGGGTCTTACTAAAGAAAAATATTTATCCACCTATATCTATAGTATATAGATATAGAACAAAGTATAGATTATGGTGTTTATGCATCAGCCCAACCAATGACTATTCATGATTCCATAATTGAATCAATTCCATACCGGTTCTTAGAGGAATGTTATGGTAAAACTTCGTTTGAAACGATGTGGTAGAAAGCAACGTGCGACTTGAAGGACAGGATCCGTTGTGGATTTGTACATCCACCATTTTATGTAGGAATGAAGGTGCTCTTGGCTCGACATCATTGGTTCTGTTTCATTAGAACCCCTCTTTTTTGTTGTCTTGGAATGTAAATAGTCCATGATGGAGCTCGAGTAGAAAGTATTAATTTATTTCTCGGGGCAAGAGTCTAGGGTTAATGCCAATCAATAAAAAAATTGGAACAACTTCGTAAATATATTTTCGGTATGGAAATCGAAAGAATCCAATTCGAGCAAGTTTCCAATTCCAAAATTTCTTGGAATTGATCAAACTTTTTCGATCCAAAGTGTTTCACGCGGGAATCCATCGTCTGTAGGATTCTTTCATAGAAATCGCAAAAGGGGTATGTTGCTGCCATTTTGAAAGGATTAAAAAGCACCGAAGTAATGTCTAAACCCAATGATTTAAAATAAAACAAAGATAAAGGATCCCAGAACAAGGAAACACCTTTTTGATTGTCTTAATAACTGGATCGAACTGAAGAATCCAAATCCATTTTAAACGAGACAAATAGAAAAGGAGGAAAGACCGCTCAATAAATGAAATTGCCGAAAGATTTTCCTTTGAACTGTTTGAAAGTTATCCAACTTGAGTTATGAGAGTACGAATGGTTTCTTTTTCATTTTCAGGAAGAAAGAAAAAAAAAAAGACTTACATCTTTAATTGATTTGATCATTTTCTGGACCCAGTTGTCATTTCTTAGATAGAATTCCATACAGAGACAAAACCTCGAATCAATCATTTTTCTCGAGCCGTACGAGGAGAAAGCTTCCTATACGTTTCTAGGGGGGGTGTTTTTCATCTACATCTATCCCAATGAGCCGTCTATCGAATCGTTGCAATTGATGTTCGATCCCGAAGAGAAGGAAAAGATCTTCGGAAAGTGGGTTTTTATGATCCGATAAAGAATCAAACTTATTTAAATGTTCCTGCTATTTTATATTTCCTTGAAAAAGGGGCTCAACCTACAGGAACTGTTCAGGATATTTTAAAGAAGGCGGAGGTTTTGAAGGAACTTCG